TCAGCATGTAGGTTCCAGATCCAAGTAGTAGTTTCAGGGCCTTTAGCTATTGTTCTTGAAAAATGGCCGGGTCTGGCCCATTCCTCAAACGACGTTTTTACGGGATCCCTATCTACCAAAATTTTTACTTCTGGTTCCGGCGAACGAATAATCATTGAGTCCTCCTCTTTCCGGACAAGACATACAAAGAGACCTGCCAATATTTAAATAATTGGTGAACCTCTGAGCGATATTTAAAATGAATTTATTTTACTTGTATCTCCCATCTCTCTCTTTTTTTTTTAGTTATTTACTAGAGCAATTATGATCTGGAAGTTGATCCAGGGCAAGTGTTCGGATCTATTCCAGGGCAAGTGTTCGGATCTATTATGACATAGATGTTTGGCGCCCAACGGACACTTTTTGGGGTTTAAGATTCTAATTCTAAATCCCTTTTGAATTAAGCTAAAAACTATTTTGTTGTGCAACTTAGACGATTCCTCTCGCAATTCTTTATATCGAGATCCTAACTATTTAAAATAACACTAACAATCGTTTAGTCATTACTAAAGAAATACTCAATTTTTGAGTCATTCAAATTTAATATATATAGTTTCTAATAAAATTTTTTCCTTTATAAAAACGACTAAGCCTAAATTACTTATTTTTCGAGATCCTCTTATAAGTTCTATACATATACGCTCTGATCGACAATTCATAATAGATCTGATTCCATTTAATAATAATTAATGAAAAGAAGACACCAAAGTAATTGCACTTTCCTTACTTTAAAAGAAGACACCAAAGTAATTGCACTTTCCTTACTTTGTTATGTTTTCGATGTAACTCTCATCAACTAGTCTCGAATATTTCCATTTTTTTTTTTTTTTAATGTTATATTATAGAAAAAAATGAAATTATTATAAAATTAAAGAATTTAATATTTGAAATAGATGAAAAGAAAGAAAAAAATTCTGTACTGTATCCGTGTATTCGTTATCCTTACGAAATCTCAGATAAACTAGAACGATCTGATAAGGGATATAATTAAATTCTTTAATCAGTTTTTCCCAGAAGAAAAATGTCATTTTATTAATGGACCAATAAAAAATGTTATTCGAAACGTCCCGTGATCTTCAACCAATTATGCGCTTCAATATAATTCCCAGGAGTAAGCGTTATAGCTTGTTTCCAATACTCGGCGGCTTGATCAAACCAAGCCTCTGCAATTTCAGAATCTCCCTGTCGGATGGCCTGTTCTCCCCGGTCGGAATAGGCGGGTCAATTCCTTCCCTTAGAACCGTACTTGAGACTTTCCTACCTCATACGGCTCCACAGTCAATTCTTTTGGTGTCCTTTTTTTACCTATAAATAAGGAAAACAAGGAATGAGATTTCTCATAGATCTCTCCCACTCTTCGAGGTAACCAAAAGAGGTTAATCAGATGAGTTTCAAACTTTCATTTTTATTTAATTATTTTTTGATTTATAATTAATAATAAGTTTTATTTGAGTTTTATCTTTTCTCCCACCCGCAGAAGAATAAAGTATAGGTATTTATTTACTCCTATTGTTAGTATTTTCGGCAAGGTAACTATCTCGATTTCATATCGAAATTTATATAGAATCTTTGAGAAAGACTTTCCTTTATAAAAAAAGTACTAAAGAAAAGACTTACTATCTTTGGGATCTGATCCTACACCGCCGCTCAATACCTTAGTTAGTGGATCAACTCTATTACAGAAGTTAATTACTCACTTTTATATATCTTATTAATATTATAGGCATAAATAAGCAGTTATTTTCTTAATGTATTGGCCCAAAACCTCGTTAATTGATCTTTACGGTGCTTCCTCTCTATCAATTAAAAATTTTTATCCATAGACGACATTGAAAAAACTATCTAGGCATATCTTATTTCGTCATATTTTAATTTCTATGAAGTTTATTTCTTTCCTACAGCTCAAAAAATCGGCGTTTTAGACGATGCATATGTAGTGAGCCTATTTTTTTTTAGTAAATACTAAAAAAAGAGGGGGGGGGTCTTCCTTTTTTTTTTCCTTCTATAGTGGAGATAGTCGCACGTAATGACAGATCACTGCCATATTATTAAAAGCTTGGGGTAAGAATGGGTTTCGTTCTAGTGCCCGGAAATAATATTCTAAAGCTTTCGTATGTTCCCCATTACTTGTGTGAATAAGGCCTATATTATAGAGTATATAACTTCGATCATAGGGGTCGATTTCTAGTCGCATAGCTTCATAATAATTCTGTAAAGCTTCCGCATAATTTCCTTCGGATTGAGCTGACATCCGTTACGGTCGTCATTCGATTCAAAGAATCTCCGTTCCAGAACCGTACGTGAAATTTGCATCTCATACGGCTCCTCCTTTAAATACGCATAATGAGCATCAAAAATACATAGAATAATAAACAGGGTTTAATCTCATTATGAACTGAGTGGGGCTAGCGTTTAAAAAAAATATCTAGCCAACCTTCTTGCGCAAGAACTTGTACTAACATCAAATGCCTTGATACTAATATAGAAAAGATAACTCGAACAATTACTTTGTTCTCAACGCCTCCTAATTTCCAGGAAATAGTAACTTCAACAGTCTTTGATGGTTATATGGGTATCCAAAGTATCAACGAGATGGATGTTTGTTATCCCAACCATTCTTGTTAGTCCCAATCCAGATAAGAAAAGGGAGTTAGTAAGTCATTTTAAACAAAGCTTTTGTGTTGTCGATTGCTAGGTGTAGTGCTTTTTCCCCTATGCCGCCTATTGTAACTCTATTACTAAGAAGTCGGACTGACCTGACCTGTAATACAGAACACACAGGTGTAACCTTCCGCTCAATACTAATACTCAAATTGAGAAGCATAGTATTTGAGGCTGCATCAATCGGGGATACACGACAGAAGGAATTGTTCTATTTCTAAACTTCACCTTCAACAAGCGTAGACTTTTTTCTAATTAAGAATATAAGACTCTTTCTTCTTTCTATTTCGAATCGTGTGTCTTTCTCATCAACCTAGAAACAGAAAAAAAAAAATCAAATCACACCATCTCTGTAATAAGTAAATGCCTCTTTTTCTCCCGAAGTTGTCGGAATGATTCGTAATAAAATATTGGCCACAATTGAAAAGGTCTTATCAATAAAATTTTCATTTATTCGCGATCTAGGCATAGGTATCAATCCATTCTATAATTAGTCTGATTACCTCTTGTGGAAAAAGGATTTCCCAAGCAAAGGCTTTGTACAGTACGAAATAACATAAAAACGGATTCAGTTCGAAACAAAAAACATAAAATAAAGATAAAAAACTTCTACTTACATTATATATTATATTATTATATTGTTTCTTTTTTACTTATTAGACTTATACAAATGACTTCTTTATTCAAGAATTAATAAGAAATAGGGGAATTCCATTCGAATTCATCCAAATAAAATGTAGTAATGGAGGAACTATTCCTAATTTCATCGAAAAGGGTTTTTTTTTTTAAGTTACGGAATTCTAGTATATAAATCTAAATATAAATCGAACCGTGGTCGAAGAGTATCCATTAATCATACATAGTCTAAAAAACCTAAACTCATCAATCCGTTAATTTGTTCCAATTCGGCGATTTAATTAATCAAGTAGGTATATATGGATAGAGAAATCTCAGATATTTATCTATACGATTTGATTAAAAGTAAAGGGTAGGAACATCATATGAACAAAGATGAATCAAGCATTCAATCAATATCAATATATTATCTATTTTGATACTTTCACAAAAAAAACATGTTTTTAATTTGAATCCTTCGAGGAAAGCTTTTTTATAAAAACTTATCTATCTATTAGTTATAGAATAGATAGAATTCTCTGGTTGGTCATATCTATCCAAGTAAAAATCGAATATAATATTAATCTTTAATTTTAATGTCTCGCTATTTTTTAGGTTTTTGAGTCATAATAAAATAATAGGAAAGATGGCCGAGTGGTTCAAGGCGTAGCATTGGAACTGCTATGTAGGCTTTTGTTTACCGAGGGTTCGAATCCCTCTCTTTCCGTACTTTAAAAACCTAATTTACCAACATTCCTAACTGTAAGATATCAAACAACAAAAAATTAAATACCATTATTAGAACATAACAGTTAGATTCGAGATCGGAAAAAATATTATGAGTGGGATAAAATTCCTATCAAACCCCTGACTTTAATCCTTAAGTCAATTTGAAAAGGGCCGGATTGTTCGAACCCTTTCGCTTTGTTTTTTAGTTAGGGCTAAGTCTGACGAGAATAATATTCTACCACTAGTAATTCATTTATTTTCAAACCGACCCACTTACTATCTATTATTTGGTTGATTAATCCTTTATACGGCAATGGGTCAAATACAAGAGTCAAATGTTTGGGCAATTTGTCAGGGGGGGATGAATCAAGATAATTTTTAATTAGAGCTCCGGATTTTTTTTCACCCTTTGCCATAATAGTATCTTGCGGTTTGCAACGATAACTCGGTATATCTACTATACGGCCGTTAACTAAAATATGTCGATGATTAACTAATTGGCGGGCTCCAGGAATAGTTGGAGCCATGCCCAAGCGAAAAAGGATGTTATCCAAACGCATTTCAAGTAATTGTAGTAAAACCTGCCCTGTTGACCCTTTGGCTTTTCTAGCGATACGAACGTATTTAAGTAATTGTCGTTCTGTAATACCGTAATGAAAACGCAATTTTTGTTTTTCTTCTAGACGAATACGATATTGAGATTTTTTACCAGAACGTGATTGGGCTCTAAGATCACTTCCTGTTCTAGGCCTTTTATTTGTTAGTCCAGGCAAAGCCCCTAAACGTCGTATTTTTTTGAAACGAGGTCCTCGGTAACGCGACATAAAGACTCCTTTCTTTATTTTTTATTCTTATTTTTTATTAAATTTATTTTATATATTTTATTTTACAAAAAAACCTAAATTAAAACTAAATGATAAATGAAACGAAATCTCCTGAAGTATTAGATTACAATGAATAATAAGATAAGATGTATTGTATATATGATATACAAATCCATCCATTTATATATTCTAGATTTTGTATTAATCTATGTAAGTATAAGTAAAAAAGAAAAGAGTCTTTTTCATTATTTGTTATGCCAAGGCTCAACCCTTTACTTTTATTCATAATTGGGAATTTCTACCACAACCACATAATAGATCAATAACCTTTTGACGAAGGAAAGGGCATCCTTTGATTATTATTATTTGTTCTTTGATAAAAAAAAAAAAAATAAGGAAAAGCCGGCTATCGGAATCGAACCGATGACCATCGCATTACAAATGCGATGCTCTAACCTCTGAGCTAAGCGGGCTCATAGAAATTCTACATACATAAAAACTCTATCTTAGTTTAAGCTTCTTTATTTTTATTCTTTTATGATATAAATTTATATCATTATTATAGCTAAATTATATCTACTAACTAATATATAAATTATATTATAATGAGAAATGAGGGCTAGTAATTGAAAAAAATGCATTATGAAAATTTTCATTATAGCTATAATGAATAGATTTTTTTTAGTTATCTTATTTAGGGGTCTGCCCCAAGAAAACCTAAAAAAAAATAGAAAGAAATCAAGAAAAATGAAATCCAGATTATAGATTATAATAATTAATATAAAAAAAGAGTCTTCTATTTTCCTTCAGAGACGAAGACGAAAAACAAAGAATCGATCCTTTGAGTATTACAAACTGCATAAAATAAAGGAAAGAAGCGTATATATGCTCTCTAATCATCTATATTGAATTGTACCTACAGAAATGATAGAATCATTTCGGATTAGACCAAAGCAAGTTTCAAATTTTTAATCTTTCCAATAGAAATAAGAAAAAAAAAAAAAGAAGAAGAAAAAACTTTTTTTCGGTATATTCATCTGTATAAAATATAAAAAATGCGAGAGTTACGGAAGGGGGGGACATCACATTGGGATCCTAATTTTATAAAATATAACGGGGATATGGCGAAATCGGTAGACGCTACGGACTTAATTGGCTTGAGCCTTAGTATGGAAACCTACTAAGTGAAAACTTTCAAATTCAGAGAAACCCTGGAATTTAAATAAAGGGCAATCCTGAGCCAACTCCTTTTATTTTCCTTTTTTTCAAAAGCAAAATAAAGGATGAAGAAAGCAAGAAAAAAAGGGATAGGTGCAGAGACTCAAAGGGAGCTGTTCTAACAAATGGGGTTGACTGTGTTGTTATAAGTATAAGACTTCTTCCGTCTAAATTCCAAACCAAGAAAAAGGGTGAAGAATATACGTACTGAAATGATTAAAATGATTAATGACAACCCGAAATTTTTTTTTTTATATTTTAATAATATAATATATTTATATATATTCTATATTATAGTAGAGATTTAGAATAGGAAATTAAAAATGTAAGAATTGTTGTGAATGGATTCCAAGTTAAAAGCGGAATCCATATTTATTCATGAAAACATTCACACTCACTCCATAGTCTGATAGATCTTGTGAAGAACTGATTAATCAGATGAGAATAAAGATAGAGTCCCGTTTTACATGTCAATACTGACAACAATGAAATTTATAGTAAGAGGAAAATCCGTCGACTTTTAAAATCGTGAGGGTTCAAGTCCCTCTATCCCCAAAAGTTTTTTTTACTTTTTAACAAATTATCTTTTTTTGCTTTACCTTTTTAAAGTTAAAGATGGTTATGTTCCTCCTTTTTTTTTTTCAAAAGAGGATTTATTTTTATCTTATCACAAATCTTATAATAATAATGATAATATATATGATAGGCGGACAAATAAATATCTTTTATTTGAGCAGGTAGTACTCTGTTGAGTAATTCATAATCCATATTTTTACATTATTATATAAAACTTATATAAAATTATATACAGAGTTCCTCTTTTTGAAGACCCCAAAAATTCCGGTACCTATATAATTGTAATAATAATATGTTTTATCTTTTTAATTGATTGACTAATTGACACAAACCCAAGTTATCTCGTAAAATGGGGAGATGATGTACCAGAAAAGGGAATGGTCGGGATAGCTCAGCTGGTAGAGCAGAGGACTGAAAATCCTCGTGTCACCAGTTCAAATCTGGTTCCTGGCACATTTGTTTTTTTTTTTTTTCTATACCTGCAAATTTTAATATAATACTTCATATATATTCCAATTAGTTAGTTGAAACACTCGAACCAAAAAATGGAAAGGAGAGTCTCGAGGAATTAAAGGGGAAAAATTTATAAACTTCCGCTTCGATCCTTTAGAAATAGAATCGGATTACCTTTCATTTTAATATAGATTTATGGATTTATATTTTTGACTTTCCTCATACATCCTATGACTTTACGTAACCCGTCTAAGTAAGTGTAAGTTATTAATGTATGCGCGGTACAAAGTTCAGGATACAGAACTTTTTAGTTCGTTCTATTGGTTCTTAGCTCATTCAAAATAAAATTTTTGAGATTCTCAAAAAATTTTTTAGTTGTCTTTTC